GATAAGGCTGTATTTTAGTATTATTAGAAGAAGACGAAACGGTAAGTTTATCCTGGGAATCTGTCAGTTTATCCTGCAAAGTTTGATCATCGAAGTCTTTACATAGAGAGAGGATCTGTTGTTTTTCAATCTCAGATAAATATTTCAACCAAGCCTTGTTCTCCATTTTTTTTTCATTTAGATTATCTATTCATTAGAGATACCCTTCCATAATATGAAAACGACGATAGGTATCTACACAAATTTGACGGTCATTTGTATGGTACATATTTTCGTATCTTTCTGGATGAAGATAGGTAGGGTACATATTCTAATATATTTTGATTTTTGTGGTACTCTTGTCATGTATATGAGTATCACCACCTCCAGCCATACCATGATTTATACAATCTCCAGCTTCCTATAAAGGAAAAACACTAATTCATTCTACATGTGTTCGACAGAGGGATATCTCAATAACCAGAATCACTCTAGATTACCAACTTATGTATACTGCCTACATAAAGTTGACCTCATAGCGGAGGCTTTTGTACTTATGTATACTGCCTACATAAAGTTGACCTCATAGCGGAGGCTTTTGTGGAAAGTTTTAGAGGTGTGTAAGCATCGGCCAGGTATTACCCTATATAGTCAATTAATAGATTAACTAGTTTTACAAGTGAACTAGACAACTACGGTGGATTAATAACATAAAACTATGAAATAATGGATGTTTAGTCTCTACTTGATGTGGTCGGATTGAGAAAGCAAGAAGATAAGGTGTGTAGCCGGTATAACCATGGGCGTCCGATCTGATATCTCACTTCACGCTTCCAAGTAAGCCCACTCCGCCCAATATCAAGCAAACGTCATGTCCAAGCCAAAGACCTCTCTAAAGTAGGTCTCGGTCGTTCCCACTGGTAACCCTAACACAGCGCCATCTCATGGAAAACAACCAGCCCCATTTTCAGAATCCAAGCTTCCCCTTCCTTCGCTCCCCCCATTTCTTTTACTGGTTTATGGAAAGAGGAAACCACAAATGCAGGTTATTTTTATATAATAATCTCCGTTGACAATAATGTTCTTGATTTTAATTTGTGGTACTTGTTGGCAATTAAATGATGTTTCTTACATCTGAGGTATCCTAAATGCGAGCTAGATATGCTGACTGATTTCTGGTCTGTCCCATGATCACTATTCAGAGGAAGGAGAGAAAAATGCAAATTTTTCTCATAATGTCACGAACAAGGAAAAGGTTATTGCAAAATTCTAGCTCAGGAAAGAGCACGTAACTAAAAAACTCTCCTTATCCAGAAAGCGTAAGGACTTTAACTTAATTAAGTCCATACTAAGTGTGGAAGGTGAGTGTCGAGCTGGCCGGATCTGTAAGACGTCATCCTGGAGAGGTGCGAGGAGGTTTATTTCTTTTTAGGAGGAGAGAGAGAGAAAAAGGGCCTGTAGAGAGGAATAGTGTAGGGGGAGTAGTGGGTGTACTGGCTTGGGGTAGGAAAGGACTATGCTGTCGAGTGACGATTGGCCGAGGGGACTTCCACCATGTAGCTGGGTACAAATAAGCCAGTTAAAGACGAGTAGGCAGGACGTTAGGCTAGTGCCAGTGGGGTACGTAAACGAGGACAGCTCGCATGGTTTTGTACTGGTCAGTTTTGAGCTGTCGAGTGACGATTGCTCTATCTCTTAAGAAAGGGGAGTACTCTCTGACGGATTCGCTCTATTATTGCTTGAAGGAGTGATCGGGATTAAGCCGCGTGGCGATACCCGCGAAAAAGAAAGTCCTATTCGCTCTTTGGGGTGGGCCTTTCGTACTCAAATCCGTACGGGGAAAGGGCAATTATTCAGCAAAATCTAGTGGATGGGGTTCCATATTCACGAAAAGCCAGGTTTGAACCATGTTACGGAACCAAGACAAGAATTATTACTAATAATAAGAAAGGCCTTAAGCATAATACATAATATATAATATAAGGGCCTCCAACGCCTATAAATAGAAGCTTCTTTCTCTATTTGGCAAACCAAAGGGAGATGGATCCAGCTACCGTATCAAGACTTTATCAAATAGATCAAGCAATCCAACGCGTGGCGAACGCCAAGCTCCAGCAGGAGCAACTTCTGGGTCTCTTCTGGGAGCACATGCCTCCCATAGATCCTGAAGAAATTGCGAGAAGGATGCTAGCAATTTGGGATAGCATTCGTGAGCTTGATGAAAGGAAGAGGGAGCTGCTTGAAGAAAGGGATGCGCTCATTGTGCAGGGGGCCCAGAACAACCGTAGGGGAAATCGAAACTAGAAGATCTCTAAGATTTAAATAAGTAGTCTTGCATGGCTTTCTTTGTTATTTTTCATGTTGTTCTACGTCTTTAATATGTTTTTATTTTAGTTAACTTTCTAATGTAGTGTTTAGTTGTTTGGCTCCTTTGTTTATGCGTGCGCAAGTGGGCGTACTTCCCATGTATGTAACGGCTATTAATTAATTAATTATTAATGAATAAAAAGTTCTCATCTGCTTGGGCTTCCATGCCTCGCAGACTTTTAAGAAAAATTCCCTTTTCTTTCTCAAGCTATCGATTGAACTCTTTGCTAGAAGCTCTCTTTCTAGCCAAGTGAGTGGATTAATCGCGTAATACTAATCTTAGCATACCAAGGGGCTGCCCTGAGCTACTTAATCGATCCAGGCGAGAACCGAGCTAACCTTTAAAGCTCGCTAAGCTTCGCTTCCCCCCCCTTCCCTTATTAAGTATTAAGTGGAAAATAGTAGTCGGCATTCTATAAGCGACTTGCAGAGTCTACGAAGCTTTGCTTCTTGTAGTCGACCCGTAATGCCTCCCTTCATTTCATTTGCTTGCCCCCTTCCAGCTCAGAATGCCCAATACTTATTATTATCTATTATTATATAGTGCTAGAAGCTAACTGCCAGAAGCGCACCCTTCGGGTGTCGCTTCCAGCGCAGGAGGCCAAGCATTCTGCCGGACGTCCCGGCCCGTGAGCCCTGTTCACCTTAGGTACTTCAGTAGTACGACAAGTTGTTCTACTTTTACTATTATTACTACTTATTACAACTATTAGTAGTACTATTATTAGGATTATACTTATTAGTATTATACTTATATACTTACTATTTATATTTAGTATATAAATTTATATTTAGTATATAAATATTTACTATATAAATTTACTATATAAATATAATAATAATAAATATAATAAAAAAATCAATAATAAATAAATCAATATTAATTTAATAGCATATATTATTAATAGCTGTAGAATATATATATTATTAATAGCTGTAGAATATTAAGTAGCTAATATTAAGTAGCTCTAGAACAGAATGCCGTTCGCCCTTACTTTATGAGTAGTACTTAAGTAGCTAACTTCCCAAAGGTGAACAGCCCCCTGTTCTTTATATTATAGTCGTAAGGGGCTTCCTCAGAAAAAAAAGTAAGGAAGGAGGCATTCGAAAGGCCGACCACTATATCATAAAGCATTGTGGTGTAAAACCGACGACTACACGGCTCTATACACTAAGTCATGAGCGATATCGAAGCCAAGCCGCCGTCTATAGGCGAAGGGACGAAAGCCCGACGAAAGCCTATGCTACAGTAAAAAGGTTACAAAGTAACACTTAGCCGTATACAAATACAAAGGGAAAGGCGTAAGTACGGACTAAGGTCAGCTGTGGATATAGACTAGGCGGAGTCTTAAACTATGGACCGAGACTACACTAAGGAACAAGGAAGCTTGACTCAGCAAAGAAGTCAAGGAACGAAGCTGCTTCTCTAATAGCCCCCGGAGGGCGAATTTGAAAAGGGCTTGTAAATTCATTTTTTTATATTAAGAGAGAGGGGCTTCAAGTTCTTAGTTCTTAGGAAGAGCCGTACGAGGCAGCTCACGTACGGTTCTCGGGAGCCGAGCCAGCACAGGGGCTTAGGTCAACACTTATATAATAGCCAGTCATCAATTGGAAGCGGGCAAGATGGTGATAAATTGCGATTGGTCTAAACTTTCGACTAGCCACTTTTATTGCGAACTGCCCATACATATGTTCACACAGCGAAGAAAGGCCGAATGGAAGGAAGGGGGCAGTCCGCTAGCTGTTTCTTGGCCGCGCCCCCCTGCTTATAGATACGAGATACTTGATCTAAATTTTAAATTTTAAAATAGGGAATTGCATACCATTAGCCGATATACGTATAGGAACATGGGTACATGATATTGAATGTCATCCAGCTGGAGCCGCAAGAACTTTTACTAAAAAAATGAAGTGAAAGGAATTACTCCCTTCTTAGGAATCAGTAAATCCTATAAATGATTGTTATGATGTATCGTGGAAATTCTGTCAAAGGGACGAATCAACAAATTTTCTCTGGTGAAACAAAATATCTCTCATTTTCGCCTCGAATAGATTCTTTTTTTTGGTTTTCCAAGGAATCTTATTATGTTGTTTTGAAGGGTGCACTAATCCTTTGAACCCGGTCCCGACAGGTATCATCCCCCCCAAAACAACGTTCTCTTTCAGACCTTTCAACCAATCGATACGCCCCCGGAGAGCTGCCTTTGCTAAAACTCGAGCAGTTTCTTGAAAACTTGCTTCAGATATGAAACTTTGGGTATTGAGGGATGCTCTTGTTATTCCCAATAAGATGGCTCGGTAACAGATCGCTTCTTCCAAAGCGCGTCCCGTTCGTTCTGCTCGTAACAATCCGATTAGTTCTCCGGGTGAAAAAACATTAGGCATTCTGTCTTCTGAAACCAATACTTTTGATGTTATTTGCCGTACAATAATTTCTATATGCCTATTATGAATCTGCACCCCCTGGGATCGATAAACCTTTTGGATCTTATTGACCAAAGAGATACGACTTTGCACTATAGTTAGCTCAGCACTAATGAAGAATCCCCAAGGAATTCCAAGAATTCTTGTTATACATTCGTTCCAACCCTCAATCCTCTTTTCTAGATTCATCGATATTGAATCGATCGAGCGCACTTCTAACACTTGTTCCA